CTTTTGGAAGACCCTGTGTTATATCACCAGATCTCGATTTTTCATATATAAATGTAACTAATGTATCTCCTTCGTAAAGGGTTTCCCCATAATGGCCATGAACAGTTGCTCCGGGGGTGGCCAAATAAGGCTTAGCTGTTCGTATCACTATCGAGTCAACTTGAACAAGTATAACTTGACCCGATTTGAGGGGCGGTCCATTTTTGGCTATACATACATTTTCACAAATAAACTGTCCAAGACTAATTATTTTAGATGTCTCTGCACAATAATTGTGATGGAGAAAAGACCAATTCAAATTGAATGGATTTAAAATAATGTTACGGCATGGATCGGGATTAAAAATTTTTCCATTTTCATCCATTAAATAATATTTAAATTTAATCACTTGAAAAGTCTGTTTTAAATTGTCAAGTTGCAAATATTTAGTTACTAAGATCTGATTATGAGTTATTAAATGGTAAGATGAATAAAAATTCTCAATTGGAAGGCATGTTCCTAAAGGGCCCAATGAATTCCTAATTGGAATTAGGGGATCTTTTTTAATTGATTCTTTTATCACACTGTGATATTTTACATCCTTGAATGACCCCATTCGAGAACAATTGGCTGCTGACAAAATTATCAACGACTGACATTCCTTATTTCTATTCAACAACGTATGAATAGTTCCTTGAGGTTGGTTAAGAGATTGTTGAATTTTTGCCTTGGAATAGGAATAAATGGCAGAAAAGGGGTTGATATTGGTACAATCTGATCCATTATCAGAGAGCAATCCTGACCCCGACGGATCATTCCTTTTTCCGATATACGAAATAGGGGATTTCACTAAGTTGATTCTTAGGAAATGTCGAATCAAACCATTTGTCCTTATTTCAACAAAAGAAGCACGGGCTTCTTCGCAAGAAGAACTTTTTTTGTCTTGGTTCCAATTCAATACTAAACAAGTCCGAACTAATTGAATACTTGTGTCAGAAATTCCTCGAATCGGTTTGCCATTTCCATAAAGGATATAATTGACAATTCGAAGTTGCACATTATCCCTTTCCTGCAATGGATCCGGTGGAAAAAGGGTTGCTAAATTTATACCGTCCGTTATTTCATATGTGACGACAGGTCGAACTAAAACAAAAAACCTTTTCTTACTAGGTGTAATTCGTTGGACATAGATCCAATTTTTCACTTTTTTGTATTCCTTGGAATTTCTTTTTCCTGTTCCTGGTGGTATCAAAACGCCGGTATGTCTGGATATCTTATCCGTCTCTCCAGGAAAATGGATATCTCCAGAAAAGATTTTCAGTTCAATTCGTTTTTTTTTTCTCTCCACCCGGACCAACCCACCGACTCGGCTTCTTAGATTTAAGGTGATTTGTGTATCGACCCCAACGATACTATTGTTCCGTACCATTATGGAAGAAGATCCGGGCAAGATATGCACCTCTTCAGGAATGAAAAAAAATCGATCTACTTTCATTTGGTATTTTGGCCTAAATTCCTTGACTCCCCGATACTCAATCAAATCCTCTTTTTTGATGACTGAATGCGTTTCTATAGTCCCATATTTAATAATGCCCGAACTCTTTCTTCTGTATCGAGGATCATCGAAATAAGCAAGAATACTATTTCGACGTAAAATACCATTTACGGGGATTTCAATCGAGATACCTGAACAGGGCATTAGTTCATTCTCGAGTTCTTGAATCGAGTGTAGTGGAATGATGAATTTATTTCTTCGCCTTTTTGACAATAAATCAGAATTCTCGTGGAGAATAGGCGAATATACGAGATTATACTGACCAGTACCTATGATTCGATTAAGGTCTGAATAATCAGGAATCCTATCATCTTTTTGACCATAAAAATCCGAACTAAACAATTTCTGCCTCGCCTGATCATTGGTTACTGAGAGGTTAGAAGTATATCTTCGCTTGCCAGAAAGAGAATGCGCATTCGTTTGATCCTGATCCTTGTGGATCGAAAGGTAGACTAGACTGGACCTGCACGGCCCTCCTAATAATATCCATAAATGACTTGTTTTTGGTAATAGATGAACATTACCATATGTAAATTCGGGTGCGTGATAGACATCGGTACTCCAGTGCATTTCTCCGTCTGAATCAGAATAAATATGTTTTCGAACCTTCTCTTTAAAATTCAAAGTGGATATTCCTGCGCGAATCTCAGCAATTACTTGTTCTGATTCTACATATTGATCGTTTTGAACTAAAAGCAAACTTTTGGGTGGAATATTCACATTATGTAGAATATCTTCACTCTCAATAGTTACATACAAGTCTATAGAACATAGAAAGGCGGGATGCCCATGACGTGTACGTGTCGGATGAACCAAGTCCTCATTGAATTTTATTTTTCCATTAGATGGGGCTCGCACATGTTCTGCAGTACCCCCCGTGAATACTCCTCCGGTATGAAAAGTTCTTAATGTTAATTGAGTACCCGGTTCTCCAATCGATTGACCTGCAATAATACCTACAGCTTC